GTTGTTGTAGCTTAATATAAAGCACGGCACTGAAGCTGCCACGATGGCTATGAACCCAACGACACATGGCTTTGGTCCTGGGCCTACCATTACTTATTGTTATGCTTATACATGCAAGTCTCCACGAACTAGTGAGTGCGCCCTCCCCCTCCAAAAAAGATGACCGGCGCGGACATCAGGCGCGTCTCCGACAGCCCACAACGTCTCGCCACGCCACACCCCCACGGGTATTCAGCAGTAATAAACATTGAGCTATAAATGTAATTTTGACTCAGCAATAACAAACAAAGTTGGTTAATTTCGTGCCAGCCACCGCGGTTAAACGAAAGACTACAATTAATGGCACCACGGCGTAAAGCGTGATAAGATAATACTATTCGACCTCACGGAAAGGCAATACCAGTCTAGCAGTAGAATGCCCAGACCCGAAAAATACCACTCTTTCCATGTCCTATATTGCACCACGAAAGCTTAGACACAAACTAGGATTAGATACCCTACTATGCTAAGCCGTTAACCAGACAGTACATCAAAACAAACTGTCCGCCAGAGAACTACGAGCAAAAAGCTTAAAACTCAAAGGACTTGGCGGTGTCCCATAACAACCTAGAGGAGCCTGTCCTATAACCCGATACCACACGTTCTACCCAACCGCCTGTTGCATTCCAGCCTATATACCGCCGTCGCCAGTCTACCTTATGAAAGCCAATCCGTAGACAAAAAAGTTTTATCACTAACACGTCAGGTCGAGGTGTAGCTAATCGGGCGGCAGTGATGGGCTACATTTTCCTAATATGACCACACGAACAGCAAACATGAAATACCTGCTAGAAGGCGGATTTAGTAGTAAAATAAATAAGCTAGTTTACTTTAAACCCTGCTCTGGGACGCGCACACACCGCCCGTCACCCTCTTCAAGTCCCACATTAACCATCTATAATAAACTACACGGACAAAAAGAAGAGATAAGTCGTAACATGGTAAGCGTACTGGAAAGTGCGCTTGGCTACGAAAAGTAGCTTAACAAAAAGCATTCAACTTACAATTGAAAGATGCCCCATAATAAGGCCTTTCCGCTGCACCCATCTAAGCCTATACGCCTCAATGCAAACCCACCAACCCAACTCCAAACCAAACCATTTGCAAAAAAAAGTAAATGCGATTGAACCTACTCCGTAGCGCAATAGAATACAGTACCGCAAGGGAACGATGAAATAACAATGAAATACCCACGCACAACACAGCAGTGACTACCACACGTACCTTTTGCATCATGGCTTAGCAAGTCTTCGCATGTAAAATGAATTACAACATGCCGACCCGAAAAGGCACGAGCTATTTTAAAGCAGCATTATTGTGCGAACTCGTCTCTGTAGCAAAAGAGTGAGATGACTTTAAAATAGAGGTGACAAGCCTACCGCGCCTCTAGATAGCTGGTTGCTTGGAAAATGAATTTTAGTTCAACTCTAAATTACCCTACCTGGCCCACCTATAGCCGCCCCTAAAAATTTAGAGTTTATTCATTGGGGGGACAGCTCCAATGAAACAGGATACAACCTTCACTGAGAGATCCAATACTCACACCCAACCTAGCGTAAGCCTTAAAGCCGCTATCAAAGACCACCGCGTCAAAGCGAAAGTCACAACAAATAACAACCATCAACCAAATCTCCAGACACACAAACCAAGCTATTCCATGCTCACATGGAAGAACCACTGCTAAGACTAGTAAAATGGCTTCGCCTCTATGCGCAACTGTAAACTCAAACAAACAAGTACTTAATAGACCACAAACGGCAAAATCTACACAACCACAAGCCAAACTATTAACCTAACTATTACCCCGACACAGGCGCGCACAAAAGAAAGACAAAACGCTATGAAAGGAACTCGACAACCACTGATCCCAACTGTTTACCAAAAACATAGCCTTTAGCCATACCAGTATTAAAGGTTACGCCTGCCCAGTGATAATATTTAAACGGCCGCGGTATACTAACCGTGCAAAGGTAGCACAATCACTTGTTCTTTAAATAAGGACTAGTATGAATGGCGACATGAGGATCAACTTGTCTTTCACAGCCGGTCTATGAAACTGATCTTCCGGTACAAAAGCCGGAATAAACTCACAAGACGAGAAGACCCTGTGGAGCTTTAAACTTTATATCACCTCAAATGACTATCCAGTTTTTAGTTGGGGCGACTTTGGAGCAAAACAAAACCTCCGAACACACAAATCTAGGCCTACACGCCGTAAACCACACAACCCACGACCCAATAAAATTGACCAATGAACCAAGTTACCCCAGGGATAACAGCGCAATCTTCTTTTAGAGTCCCTATCGACAAGAAGGCTTACGACCTCGATGTTGGATCCGGATACCCAAATAGTGCAGCCGCTATTAAAGGTTCGTTTGTTCAACGATTAATAATCCCACGCGATCTGAGTTCAGACCGGAGTAATCCAGGTCGGTTTCTATCTGTGCCTGTCACTCCCTTAGTACGAAAGGATCAGGAAGCGGGGGCCCATAATCCCATCACGCCCCAAGAAAGACAGCTGTCAACAACTCAAGCTGTTAATACAACCATAAAATAGAAAACCACTACTCATCATTTTTCTTTTTTCCCCGTGGAAAACAAGCCGACACCCACACGGACACACGTTACCCTTTCACCAAGGGACACTGGAACCCGCACTTCCGCCACGCCTATAAAATAGACCAAAAACCATATTTCCAATCACACAAACCCCCAAGAAAACACAATTAAGCGTGGCAGAGCCAAGTAAATAGTAAATAGTAAATATTACCTCACTAACTAGACCTTATTAAGGTAGCAGAACCAGAATTTAATGCAAAAGGCCTAAGCCCTTTAAATAGAGGTGCAAATCCTCTTCTTAATAATGAATACCGCCACCATAGTAAACCTACTCCTCTACATCATCCCTATCCTGCTTGCAGTCGCATTCCTTACACTCCTAGAACGTAAACTACTAGGACAAATGCAACTCCGCAAGGGTCCAAACATAGTAGGCCCCTATGGCCTATTCCAACCCATCTCAGACGGACTAAAACTCTTTATCAAAGAACCCATCCAACCCACCAAAGCAGCTCCAATACTCTTCCTAATAATACCAGCCCTAGCCCTACTACTAGCCCTCATAATATGAACCCCAATCCCCATACCGTATACAATAGCCGACCTAAACATAGGACTCCTACTACTACTAGCCCTATCAAGCATAATAGTATATTCCATCCTATGGTCCGGATGAGCTTCCAACTCAAAATACGCCCTCTTAGGAGCACTACGCGCTGTTGCCCAGACTATCTCATATGAAGTTACCCTAGGCCTTATTGTCCTTGCAACAGTCCTACTCGCAGGCAACTTCACAATAACAACACTTTTATTCGCACAAACATCAACCCCCTTTGCAATAACAGCATGACCATTGCTAATAATATGGTATATCTCCACCCTAGCAGAAACAAACCGAGCACCATTCGACCTAACAGAAGGAGAATCCGAACTAGTATCAGGGTTTAACGTAGAATACGCCGCAGGACCCTTTGCCCTCTTTTTCCTCGCCGAATACGCAAACATCTTAATAATAAACACACTATCAACAACCCTATTCCTAAGCCCAAACATAAACCTACCACCCTCCATTATTACTCTAAACATGATTACCAAAACCACACTTCTTACGCTAGGCTTCCTTTGAGTACGAGCATCCTACCCTCGATTTCGCTACGACCAATTAATACACCTACTATGAAAACAATTCCTACCCATTACCCTTGCAATATGCTTATGACACTCAATTATACCCCTAACCTTAGCCGGCTTGCCACCATCCTACTAACGGACGCGTGCCTGAATCTAAAAGGGTTACTTTGATAGAGTAAACTATAGGGGCCCCATCCCCCTCGCTTCCTTAGAAACTCAGGCCTCGAACCTACACCCCTGGGATCCAAAACCCCACGTACTACCGCTATACTACTTTCTAGTAAAGTCAGCTAAAAAAAGCTCTTGGGCCCATACCCCAAAAATGTTGGTTAAAACCTTCCTTTGCTAATGAACACATATGTTACCGCACTACTCATCTCTTCCCTCGCTACCGGCACCATTATTACCGCTGCCGCAAACCACTGACTAATCGCCTGAATAGGCCTAGAATTAAATACACTAGCCATCCTCCCACTCCTAGCACACCACCATACTCCACGCGCAACAGAATCAGCCATCAAATACTTCCTCACCCAAGCAGCCGCATCAGCCATAATCCTACTCGCTGCAACCATAAACGCCTACACCTCCGGCCAATGAGATATCATACACACCACAACCCAACCCGCACTTACCATGCTAACCTTAGCTCTCGCAATAAAACTTGGCATCGCACCACTACATGCCTGACTACCAGAGACAATGCAAGGAACGACACTCAAAATAGCCCTCATCTTAGCAACATGACAAAAACTCGCCCCTTTCGCCCTACTCTACATAATAACCCACTTACTACACACCCCCACAATCTTAACCCTAGCCATGTTATCAACCCTCATCGGAGGCTGAGCCGGACTGAACCAGACCCAACTACGCAAACTGATAGCATTCTCATCAATCGCCCACTTAGGGTGACTCATCTCCATCATAACACTAAACAAGCACCTAGCCCTCCTCACATTATGCCTTTACATTAACATCACAACAACAATATTTTCCACTATGCTACCAACCAACATAAAATCATTAAAAGACACAACAACTACATGATCAACACTCCCACCAACAATAGTAACACTATTACTCACACTAATCTCACTTGGTGGACTCCCACCTACCTCAGGCTTCCTGCCAAAATGATTAATCTTAAAAGAACTAGTCTCCACTAATCTACTAATCATCGCCACATTAATTGCCCTCACCTCCCTACTTAGCCTACTATTTTATATCCGCATCACATACCTAATATCCCTCACTATTTCACCAACCACCCAAACGATAAAATTTAAATGACGTCTACTACCCCCCACCAACAATCTAATAACCACTACACTCCCAACAACCGTGATAATCCTGCCACTGATACCCATTCTTGTCACTAACTAGAAACTTAAGTTAATCCAAAACTCGGGGCCTTCAAAGCCCCAAATAAGAGCCACACTCTTAGTTTCTGCAAGACTTGTACGCGCCAAACGCACATCACCTGAATGCAACTCAAGCACTTTAATTAAGCTAAAGCCTTACTAGATCAGCAGGCCTCGATCCTACAAATACCTAGTTAACAGCTAGGTACCCAAACCAGCGGGCTTTAATCCGACTTCTCCCGAGAGAAAAAACGGGAGAAGTCCTGGCCGCGTGGCCGCGGCGCGGCCAAATTTGCAATTTGGCTCGTTCAGGACCTGTCGTGAATGCCTTCAGGGCCTCTCACCTGATAGGAAAAGGACTTGAACCTCTGTCTAGGGGTCTACAGCCCCCCGCTTAACCCTCAGCCACCCTACCTGTGACCATCACCCGTTGATTTTTTTCCACAAACCACAAAGACATCGGTACCCTATACCTTGTATTTGGTGCCTGAGCTGGTATAGCCGGCACCGCCCTAAGCCTGCTAATTCGCGCAGAATTGGGACAACCTGGAGCCCTACTAGGAGATGATCAGATTTATAACGTCATCGTCACCGCACATGCTTTTGTGATAATCTTTTTTATGGTAATGCCAGTCATAATCGGTGGCTTCGGCAACTGACTTGTACCCCTAATGATTGGCGCACCAGATATGGCCTTTCCACGAATAAATAACATAAGCTTTTGACTTCTCCCACCATCACTCCTACTCCTCCTGGCCTCCGCAGGGGTCGAAGCAGGCGCCGGAACAGGCTGAACAGTATACCCGCCCCTAGCGGGCAACCTAGCACACGCCGGCCCGTCTGTAGATTTGACAATTTTCTCCTTACATCTTGCAGGTGTCTCTTCCATCTTAGGCGCAATTAACTTTATCACGACCTGTTTGAATATAAAACCACCCCGACTGACACAATATCAGACCCCTCTATTCGTTTGATCCGTACTTATTACAGCAGTACTTCTACTACTATCCCTGCCAGTTCTGGCCGCCGGCATTACCATGCTATTAACAGACCGCAATCTAAACACCTCATTTTTTGACCCTTCCGGAGGAGGGGACCCTATCTTATACCAGCACCTGTTCTGATTTTTTGGTCATCCCGAAGTTTACATCTTAATTCTTCCCGGCTTCGGAATAATCTCGCACATCGTAACATACTACGCAGGAAAAAAAGAGCCCTTCGGATATATGGGCATGGTATGAGCAATACTATCAATTGGTTTCCTGGGCTTCATTGTCTGAGCACACCACATATTTACCGTAGGTATAGATGTTGATACCCGCGCCTACTTTACCTCGGCGACAATAATCATTGCAATCCCAACCGGTATTAAAGTCTTTAGCTGACTAGCCACCTTACACGGCGGCGCAATCAAGTGAGATGCGCCAATGCTTTGGGCCCTTGGCTTTATTTTCCTCTTTACAGTCGGAGGCCTTACTGGCATTATCTTAGCCAACTCATCCCTGGACATTGTATTACATGATACATATTACGTAGTAGCACACTTCCACTATGTTCTCTCAATAGGGGCTGTATTTGCCATTATGGCCGGCCTCATTCACTGATTCCCCTTATTTACTGGATTTTCTCTAAACCAGATATGGACAAAAACCCAATTCTACCTAATATTTATTGGAGTAAACCTGACATTTTTCCCCCAACATTTTTTAGGCCTTGCTGGTATGCCGCGCCGATACTCGGACTACCCAGACGCCTATACAACCTGAAACACCCTATCTTCTATCGGCTCTACTATCTCCACCGTCGCCATACTATTAATAATCTTCATTATCTGAGAGGCCTTTGCTACTAACCGGCGAGTCACTACTCCACAACACACAAGCACCAACCTCGAATGACTTCATGGCTGCCCACCACCCTACCACACTTACGAAGAGCCGACATTCGTATAGCTTTCAAGACGGGACGGAATCGAACCACCATAATCTGGTTTCAAACCAGCCGCATAGCCACTATGCTACCTTCTTAAGGCCCTAGTAAAACAATTACCTAGCTCTGTCAGCGCTAAATTATAGACCACACCCTATGAGCCTTAGTGGCACACCCATCCCAACTCGGCTTTCAAAACGCAGCCTCCCCAATTATGGAAGAACTACTCCACTTCCACGACCATGCACTTATAATCGCTGTACTAATCAACAGTCTGGTATTATACACAATTGCTACAACAATTTCCACAGGCCTAACACACACCACCACAGCCGACGCCCAAATAGTTGAAACCATCTGAACTATCCTGCCGGCCATCATCCTCATTGTAATCGCCCTTCCATCACTACGCATTCTATACCTCATAGACGAAGTAGAAACCCCACACCTGACAATTAAGGCCATCGGACACCAATGATACTGAAGCTATGAATACACCGACTACAAAAACCTACTATTTGACTCCTACATAATTCCAACACAAGAACTGGAACCCGGTCAATACCGCCTATTAGACGTAGACAACCGCATTATCCTGCCAACAAACTCTCCAATTCGCACACTTATTACCGCAGAGGACGTACTACACTCATGAGCAGTGCCACCACTAGGAGTAAAAACAGATGCCGTCCCAGGGCGACTAAATCAAGCTACATTTACTATTATAACTCCTGGTATCTATTATGGCCAATGTTCAGAAATCTGCGGTGCAAACCACAGCTTCATACCAATTGTTATTGAATCAACCCCTCTAATCAACTTCGAAAACTGATCCGCCTCACTAGCTACCTCACTAAGAAGCTTACACCACAGCACTAGCCTTTTAAGCTAGCGAGGGGGCATGCCCCCTTAGTGACATGCCTCAACTTAACCCTGCTCCCTGACTATACCTCCTTATCCTGACTTGAACCGCCCTACCCTTATATATAGTTAAAATTATACACATATCATTCCAAGCCACCCAAGCCCCCAACCAAAACCACAAAACAACACTAAAGCCTCTCTGATACTGACCATGATCCTAACATTTTTTGACCAATTTGCTATTCCACATCTACTCGGCTTTCCTCTTATTATTCCAGCCATATTAATCCCACTTACATTTTTCCCCACCACCAACCGCCTTGCACAAAACCGACTGTCAACACTAATTAGTTACACCAGCAAAACCATTACAAAACAGCTAATACTACCACTAAGCCAAAAAGCCCATAAGTGAACAAACCCCTTATTTAGCCTCATACTAATACTCACAATACTGAACCTCTTCGGCCTACTTCCATACACCTTCACCCCAACAACCCAACTATCTATTAATATAGCACTTGCACTTCCCATGTGGCTAATAACCGTACTAACAGGACTACGCACACAAACCACAACCTCCCTAGGCCACATACTTCCCGAAGGCACCCCTACCCCCCTCATTCCCATACTAATCGTAATTGAGACCATCAGCCTATTTATCCGCCCACTGGCCCTGGGAGTTCGACTAACTGCTAACCTAACAGCAGGTCACCTACTAATTCAACTCATTTCAACAGCAACACTAACCCTATTCCCAATATCATACACACTCACAGCCCTACTAGGCACCGTACTAATTCTGCTCACACTACTAGAAATTGCAGTCGCAATAATTCAAGCCTACGTATTTGTCCTACTCCTCAGCCTCTACCTACAAGAAAACATCTAATGACCCACCAAACGCACCCATTCCACATAGTTGACCCAAGCCCGTGACCGCTAACAGGAGCAATTGCCGCCTTATTAACAACCTCGGGCCTCGCAATCTGATTTCACTATAATAAACTCACCATCCTCTGCCTTGGTTTAATTACCCTCCTTCTAACCATGCTACAATGATGACGCGATGTCGTCCGAGAAAGTACTTACCAAGGCCTTCACACATCAAACGTTCAACGGGGCCTACGATATGGCATAGCCCTCTTTATCACATCAGAAGTATTCTTTTTCATCGGCTTCTTCTGAGCATTCTACCACTCTAGCCTTGCCCCAACCCCTGAGCTGGGTGGCCAATGGCCACCCAGCGGCATCACCCCATTAAGCCCAATTGAAGTACCACTACTAAACACTGCAGTCCTACTAGCTTCTGGAGTGACAGTCACTTGAGCCCACCACGCCATTATAGCCGGATTACGAAACGAGGCTCTACAAGGACTGACATTAACAGCCCTACTTGGGCTGTACTTTACAGCCCTTCAAGCAATAGAATACTATGAGGCACCCTTCACAATTTCTGACAGCGTATACGGGTCAACCTTCTTCGTCGCAACCGGCTTTCACGGCCTACATGTAATTATTGGTTCCTCCTTCCTTCTAGTCTGCCTATTACGCCAACTAAATCATCACTTCACAACAACTCACCACATTGGATTTGAAGCAGCCGCATGATACTGACATTTTGTCGATGTAGTCTGACTGTTCCTGTACATCTCCATCTACTGATGAGGCGCATACTTTTCTAGTATAACTAAGTACAGGCGATTTCCACTCACCTAGCCCCGACACCATCTGGGAAAAGTAATGACACTTATCTTAATATTTTACACAATACTACTTATTACCCTAATATTACTCCTCTTTAGTTTCTGAATTCCAGAAACCTCCCCAGACAATGAAAAACTCTCCCCATATGAATGCGGCTTTGACCCACTCGGCACAGCACGCCTCCCATTTTCTCTCCGCTTCTTCCTAATCGCAATTCTATTTATTCTCTTTGACCTAGAAATCGCACTTCTACTGCCACTACCTTGAGCACTCATAACTACAAAACCAATAACACCAGCACTCATAGCCGCGGCCATTATCCTTATTTTGGCCATCGGACTTATATACGAGTGAGCACAAGGGGGCCTGGAATGAGCCGACTAAAGGGGTTAGTCTAACCCAAGACCACTAATTTCGACTTAGTAAATTCTGACTTCACCCAGAACCCCTAAATGACACCCTATTTCCTAATAATGTTTACAGCACTCTTACTCGCCCTAATCGGAATAGCCATCCACCGCACACACTTCATCTCAGTTTTATTATGCATTGAAACCATAATATTAACCTTATACTTTATCATAGCCCACCTCGCACTCCATACTTCAACCCCAACAAACACAACCATACCCCTCATACTTTTGACACTTTCTGCCTGCGAAGCCGGCACAGGACTTGCCCTTCTTGTTGCCACTGTCCGCACCCACAGCTCAGATCACATAAACAACATCAACATATTACAATGCTAAAGGTACTACTACCAACCCTGATACTGATTCCCACCGCCATCTTTACACCACAAAACCACGTCTTCAACAACTACTTCCTTCAAGCAGGACTTATCGCCTTACTTAGCCTAGCTTGATTCAACCACCCCATAATAATACATATAAACCACCTAACTGCCATCACAAGCATCGACCAAATCTCAGCCCCACTGATGATTCTTACCTGTTGACTATTACCCCTAATAGCCCTTGCTAGCCAGCAACACCTACAACCAGAACCTAAACCCACCTACCGAACCTTCCTAACAACCATTGCAGTCCTACAAGCCGCTCTTCTTCTAACATTCTCCGCCACCGAACTAACAATATTTTATATTATGTTTGAAACTACCCTAATCCCGACCCTCATACTAATCACTCGCTGAGGCTCACAACACGAACGCCTTGCCGCAGGATCTTACTTTATTTTTTATACACTAATTAGCTCACTCCCCCTATTAGTAGCTCTGCTCTTCCTTTATAAAACCAACCACAACACAACACTAGAACTAATTATCCTCACCCAACCAGCACAAACCCACGAACTTCTCTGATTAGCCTGTATAATAGCCTTCCTAGTAAAGCTCCCACTATATAGCCTTCACCTATGACTCCCAAAGGCACATGTTGAAGCCCCAATTGCCGGCTCCATGGTCCTAGCCGCCATTCTCCTAAAGCTAGGAAGCTACGGCATTCTACGTATTCTACCCATCTTTCCGATTATACAAAAAACCACTCTGCCCCTAACAGCCCTCGCCCTCTGAGGTGCAATTATAACAAGTATTATCTGCCTCCGCCAAACAGACCTAAAATCCCTAATTGCCTATTCATCCGTCAGCCACATAGCACTTGTCATCTTAGCCCTCCTAACACAAACTTCATGAGGCCTAACAGGAGCTATAATATTAATAATTGCCCACGGACTAACATCTTCAATAGCATTTTGCCTCGCAAATACAGCATATGAACGAACAAACACGCGAACTCTTACCCTAGTCACAGGCCTACAACTACTGTTACCCCTCATAACAACCTGATGGCTACTAATAAGCCTAGCAAACCTTGCTCTACCCCCATCCACAAACCTCATGGGCGAACTATCAATCATTGTTGCACTATTTAATTGATCGCCTACAACCATTATTCCACTAACTCTCAACACCCTAATGACTGCAGTGTATTCACTTTACATGTTTACCACCACCCAACACGGCAAGCCTAACAGCACAACCGCCCAACACCCAACACACTCTCGCGAACACCTTTTATTAATCCTACACCTGGTCCCCCTTCTAATACTCATCATAAAACCAGCCCTAATCATAGGCCTTTAAGGTATGTATAGTTTAACAAAAACATCCGACTGTGACTCAGAAGATAGAAACTTAAAACTTCTTATATACCAAGAAGCGTATGAACACCAGGAGCTGCTAACTCCACCAACCAAAACTAAAATTTTTGGGCCTCTTACTTTTAAAGGAAAACAGGCTATCCACTGGTTTTAGGCACCAGCCCTCTTGGTGCAATTCCAAGTAAAAGTACATATGAACGCATTATTTCTCACTAGCAGCTCCATCATCCTCCCACTTCTCTCGCTACCAACAATCAAACTACTTCTACCCCCACATACAATCACAACAACAACAATTGTTGCAACTGTCAAACTTGCTTTCTATATTAGCCTAATCCCACTACTGATCGCCTACAACACAGGACTAGAACATATAACCATCTCTATAACATGGTACAGCTTCACCAACTTTCAACTAAGCTTAGACCTAATACAAGATACCTACACCCTCACCTTCACCCCCGTAGCACTCTTCATTACATGAGCCATCATGGACTTTTCACAATGGTATATAATCCACGACCCCAAAATTATTAAATTCTTTAAGTACTTACTAGTATTCTTACTAGCAATGATTACCCTAATTTCCACAAATAACCTCCTACAACTATTCATCGGTTGAGAAGGCGTCGGAATCATATCATTTCTATTAATTAGCTGATGAGCTGCTCGCACAGACGCAAATACAGCTGCACTCCAAGCAATTATCTACAATCGAATCGGCGATATGGGTCTTTTAATTACCCTCGCCTGACTGGCAACAACCACAACATCATGAAACCTCCAAGAAATCTTCTACCTAGACCCTAAAAACAACCTCACACCAACACTCGGCCTCATTCTTGCCGCAGCCGGCAAGTCAGCTCAATTTGGCCTCCACCCCTGGCTCCCAGCAGCCATAGAAGGACCCACTCCTGTCTCAGCCCTATTACACTCTAGCACAATAGTAGTTGCCGGAATCTTCCTACTTCTACGCACATACCCCTTTATACAAAACAACGAATACGCCCACACAATCTGCCTATGCCTAGGAGGCCTCACATCCTTATTCGCATCCGTATGCGCCCTCACCCAAAATGACATTAAAAAGATTATTGCATTTTCAACAACAAGCCAACTAGGCCTCATATTAACAACAATCGGACTCAATGAACCAAACCTCGCATTCTTCCACATGTTAACCCACGCGTTTTTTAAAGCCATATTATTCCTATGCTCCGGTGTTATTATCCACGCCACCGCCAATGAACAAGACATCCGAAAATTTGGTGCCGCACAAAAAACTCTGCCAATCACAGCCACCTGCATAACAATCGGAAACCTAGCACTAATAGGCACGCCCTTCCTATCCGGCTTCTTCTCCAAAGACGCAATTATTGAAGCAATAACAACCTCAAACCTAAATGCCTGAGCACTGTACATAACTGCCCTCGCTACCATGCTCACCGCAGTATACTCCACCCGCATAATTTTCTACACACAAATGTTCTACCCCCGCCATCTCACACTTCTTTCAATAACTGAGCCTCTAATAACCCCAACAAAACCCTTAATTCGCCTGGCGGCCGGCACACTAATCGCAGGCGCCATATTAACAACTGCCAACATCAATACAAAACCAACAATATTAACTATACCACCTACAGCGAAACTACTTGCACTCACTCTTGCACTACTAGGCATAACCCTAACACTACAACTAATACACACAACAACTTCCTACAAAATACAAAAAATACCCCTAATACGTTTTCCAACACAATTAATATTCTTTAACACCCTACTTCACCGCGCCTCAACACATATACTACTATTAACCAGCCAAAACCTAGCTACACACCTCAATGATGCCGCATGACTAGAAACAACCGGACCAAAAATATTAGCCACAACTCAAACTGCCATCTCATCCCACTTATCCTCTTCACACCTAGGGGTAATAAAAACATACCTATCTTTATTTATCCTAACAACAGCCACCACTCTATTTTTCTAAACGGACGTGAAACCCCACGCCCAGCACCACGAGTCAACCCTAAAACAACAAACAAACAAATAAACAAACAAAAAACACACAAAAATAACCCAATCCCACCTCAAGAATACAATAATGACACACCACATAAATCAACCTGAACCTCCCCACACCCAAGCACCGGCCCACCAAACTCCCCAAGCCCCTTATAATCATACCAACCACTCCCATAACCAACCCCTCACACATCAACCATATACAAAATAACACATAAAAATCCAACTAACCGCATACCAACAGGCCAACTAACCCCCTTAACTAAATAAGGCCCAGAAGATAATGCCACTGAATAAGCAAACACCACCAACATGCCACCTAAATAAATTAAAAACAAAATAATAGATATAAAAGACCCGCCAATTCATGCCAAACTAGCACAACTAAAACCCGCTGCCAGTACGAGCGCCCCCGTCGCATACTGAGGAAGAGGATTGACAGACACACCAACAACCGAAACCATAAACGCAAGTCCTAAAAAATAAACTGAATACAACATATATTCCCACCGACTACTTGCTATATCGGGCCTGCGGTCCGAAAAACCGCCGTTGTTCCTCAACTATGAAAATAATGACACACACAATCGTACGAAAACACCACCCAATAGCTAAACTAATTAATACCACCTTTATTGACCTCCCAACACCTTCCAACATATCAGCCTGATGGAACTTCGGCTCACTACTAGGACTAACCCTAGTGTCACAAATCCTAACTGGCTTATTCTTAGCTATACACTATACTGCCGATGCCACCACCGCATTCTCATCCATTGCGCACATCATGCGGGACGTACAATACGGCTGACTTATTCGGAATCTACATGCTAATGGCGCATCAATGTTCTTCATTTGCCTATACCTCCACATTGGCCGAGGCCTGTACTACGGCTCCTATATACTTAAACCCACATGAACCATCGGAGTACTTCTATTAATCATAACAATAGCAACAGCATTCGTTGGCTACGTCCTTCCATGAGGACAGATGTCATTCTGAGGCGCAACAGTAATCACAAATCTCCTATCAGCCGTCCCATACATTGGACCAACCATTGTAGAATGATTATGAGGCGGATTCTCAGTAGACTCTGCCACACTAACACGCTTTTTCACCTTCCACTTCCTACTTCCATTCATTCTTTTAGCCCTGGCCATCTTACATCTTCTGTTTCTCCACGAAACCGGCTCAAACAACCCACTAGGACTATCATCCACCACAGACAAAATCCCATTTCACCCATACTACACGATTAAAGACCTACTAGGAACCGCTATCTTTCTACTCATCCTCCTCCTACTAGCCCTACTCATACCTAATCTTCTAGGTGACCCAGAAAACTTTTCACCCGCAAACCCCCTCATGACCCCACCACACATCAAACCAGAATGGTACTTCCTATTCGCCTACGCAATTCTCCGTTCAATCCCAAACAAGCTTGGCGGCGTAATAGCCCTTCTCATGTCAATTGTAATTCTATTTATTATTCCCCTACTCCACACAGCAAAACAACAAGCATTAACATTCCGACCCGTAACCCAAACAGTCTTTTGATTACTCGTTTCAACCACCGCCATTCTAACTTGAATCGGAGGCCAACCAGTAGAACCCCCCTATATTCTAATTGGCCAACTAGCCTCCATGCTCTACTTCATAATCTTCCTCTTACTAATACCAGCAACAGCATCACTCGAAAACAAGCTCAGCCAACTTTGCCCAAAGTAGCTTAAATACAAAGCACCGGTCTTGTAAACCAGACATGAGTGTTAAATACTCCTTGGGCCCCCACCCAGCGGAACTACGCTTTGCCAACCGTAGTTCCATTTTTGCCTAACCAACGGAACTACGCTTTGCCAACCGTAGTTCCATTTTTGCCTAACCAACGGAACTACGCTTTGCCAACCGTAGTTCCATTTTTGCCTAACCAACGGAACTACGCTTTGCCAACCGTAGTTCCATTTTTGCCTAACCAACGGAACTACGCTTTGCCAACCGTAGTTCCATTTTTGCCTAACCAACGGAACTACGCTTTGCCAACCGTAGTTCCATTTTTGCCTAACCAACGGAACTACGCTTTGCCAACCGTAGTTCCATTTTTGCCTAACCAACGGAACTACGCTTTGCCAACCGTAGTTCCATTTTTGCCTAACCAACGGAACTACGCTTTGCCAACCGTAGTTCCATTTTTGCCTAACCAACGGAACTACGCTTTGCCAACCGTAGTTCCATTTTTGCCTAACCAACGGAACTACGCTTTGCCAACCGTAGTTCCATTTTTGCCTAACCAACGGAACTACGCTTTGCCAACCGTAGTTCCATTTTTGCCTAACCAACGGAACTACGCTTTGCCAACCGTAGTTCCATTTTTGCCTAACCAACCACACCATCAGAGAGAGAGTAACCACTCCATCATTTGCCCCCAAAGCAAGCATTTTAAACTAAACTACCCTCCGCAAAAATAGACTAACCCTCCGCAAAAATAGACTAACCCTCCGCAAAAATAGAACTACCCCCCCTACCCCCCCACAGATGTGGTACTATAATACATTCTATGTATAATTAGGCATTCATATCTCTTCCCCACGAAAATGGAACAATATTACCTCCTAATAATATAACAAAAGAAAAAAGTGACAATAAAGTACAAAATATGGCCCAACACAAGCAGATCATAATAACTAGTTCCTTAAAAATACACCAGTACGAAAAATAAGACGTACATAATCCCTCACTCAGCACAGGAATACCCTCAACAAATTAGTATTCTTTATCAAACACCCGTACCCACTATTAAATAATCCTCCTCAGCATGACTATCGTCCCGTACCAGGTTATTTCTTAATTTCGTATCTCACGTGAGAATCATCAACCCCTGTCAGTAATGCACACCATTCCTAGTCTCAAGTCCATTAAGACAGGTTGCACCCCCTCCTCACTTTTTCCAAGGCCTCTGGTTGTAAGATCAGGGACCTAATAATCCTCCATCACCCCTCCTCACTTTTTCCAAGGCCTCTGGTTAATGGGCTTGATACATTTTGCCGCATACCCATAGCATCCCGACACCGTCTGGCGGCTGGTATTTTTTATTTCTCTTTCCAGTCACCCGCATCCCGAAGTGGTCGATACCAAATAAGTTGTAGGTAGTGCATAATATGCTCTCATGAACTTACATACGGTTTAAATATGCTCTATTTAATTTATGTTTATTAGACATATTTTGCCAAAAAACTTTTTAGTCCCAAACTTTCTGAGGCACAAACCGCATTCCTGCCTCTAAATTATTTAACAAATTTACTCAAAACGTAAATAAGTAAACATCTAAAAATAATTTTTTGACCTTCCGTTTCTTTTTAAGAAAGAAAAAGAAAATAAAAATTTCCTCCAACAAGTCTGGACCAAAGTACTGCCTTTGGCAGATTTTTTGTAACTTTTTATGTTTCTTTAAAAAGAAAATAAAAATCTCCTCCAACAAGTCTGGACCAAAGTACTGCCTTTGGGCAGGTTTTTTGTAACTTTTTATGTTTCTTTAAAAAGAAAATAAAAATCTCCTCCAACAAGTCTGGACCAAAGTACTGCCTTTGGGCAGGTTTTTTGTAACTTTTTATGTTTCTTTAAAAAGAAAATAAAAATCTCCTCCAACAAGTCTGGACCAAAGTACTGCCTTTGGGCAGGTTTTT